TGGTAGAAAGAGTACCATATTTGTTGTGCCTGGACTTCAAACAGTTTAGCTTTAACCATGTTAAAGGTCCCACATTATTGGTTGATAGAGAATCAAAGTCAATTTACCAATGAATTACGAAATGCTATGGTTCTTACATATGATTACTTAATTTATTCAGAAGTAATTCGTCGAGATCATGCACATTTATTTTTTATCCTATTTATCCTTCTATTTATTTTATCCTTATTTATAATAAAATAAAGTTCATAAAAAGTGCAGCCGGTCGGATCCAACCTATTTTTGAAATACACAACTCGCACACACTCCCTTTCCAAAATAAATCAATACACCAAGTACTACGCTTAGATTTATTGGATTTGTTGCTAAAATATCGGTATTAAACCCAAAACCCCCGGCGGATGGCCAGTGGCCCAAGGAAACGAAAGAATCGGTTACACTTTTCATATACTCTCCTCTTCTCTTATAGATAGGACTAACAAAGAACAGAGTTCTTTTTGTATCACTTCGCCCTCCCCTTTTTGGTTGATTTCCTTTTTTTATGGGATTTTAAAATGGGAATAGATTAAATCTATTAATTTAATTTATTTATTATTTTTAATTATTTAAATCTTATTTATTATATTTTATTATATTTTAAATTATATTTTAAAGTTAAAGTTTTCAAGAAGATACTTATTGGGTTAGGTCCTGGGGGTATTATGCCAATTGCGAAATATCTCGTTTGTTGCGTTGCAACGGATCCTAAAAAAGGTTTCCATTATACTAAGAACTAAAAACGGGAAGGAAGAAAGCGAGAGGATCTGCTAATTACTAATCTTAAAATACGTCCTTCCCGGAGGTATTCTCTCAACGAATAAGTAATTGTTAGAGTAAAATGTTGATATAATTTGAAGAAGCAAATGGCAAGTCTAAGTCAAAAAAAGTACATTACGTACTTTTTCTTCTAGAATTAAACAAATGGATTTGCAAATAAAAGTGCTAATGCCACGACCAGTCCGTAAATTGTTAAAGCTTCCATAAAAGCCAGACTTAGCAATAAAGTACCTCGTATTTTACCCTCCGCTTCTGGCTGTCTCGCAATACCTTCTACAGCTTGACCCGCAGCAGTACCTTGACCAACCCCAGGTCCAATAGAAGCAAGCCCTACGGCCAATCCAGCAGCAATAACAGAAGCGGCAGAAATCAATGGATTCATGGTAAGCTCCTCGCACAAAAAAAAAGAAATGGTTAATGATACAATCAACCAATTAATCATCAGGAATACAGAAATACTTTGAAATCTCGTTTTTAGTTTTTATACATGATGGAGTTTTTGTAAATCTATATGCATATGATTCGAGTCATTGCATTTCTTTATTCTAAATCCCATTTTTCATTCAATTCTTCATTCTTCTACGAGTTCAGAGTTCATCTGTTTATCTGTTCAATCCCCAATCACAGACAAAGCAGAAGGACTTTCTATTGGAATCCCATATAAGTGCAGTGAGCTGTGAAATAAAAAATAAAAAAAATAAATATAATATTAATATTATATAAGAAAGAGCCTCACTATAACTAGTGAATTTCTAATATCACATATACATTTGTTTCTTCCATAATGTAAACTGCCTATTGAATATGATTCTAGAATTACTTTTTTTTGAACCAAATGCGGGGGCTGGACAGACTTATAACTATTTATTACATATGCCTAATTTTATTTTCCTAAGCTAGCTTTTTATCTAGTCTTACGTTGTAAAAAGAGAACAATTCTTATTCAAATTTTGTAATATTGTAATTAACTAAACAAATATAAATAACAAAACAAAAACAAAAAAATAATAAAATATAAATACAATATAAAATTTATAAATTGGAGAAGTCTATAAATAAATAAGCAAAAATCTTAGGAAAAAGATCTAAATGATCTCTTTTTCCTAAGATTTTTTTTTACAATTCAATTAATTAAATAATATTGTACATCTTTCCTGCTACGACTCTATACCATATACAAAATTTTTTATCTATTATAGTTCCTAGCCAAGTCAATTATATTAAATTAAACTCCACATGAATTGGGATAAGGTTGAAAAAAAAAACAATTTTGAAAGCTAGTCAATGATGACCCTCCATGGATTCACCTATATAAGCCGCGGCTAAAGTTGCAAAAATAAGAGCTTGAATACCGCTTGTGAATAATCCAAGAAACATGACAGGTATAGGAACTACTGAAGGTACTAAAGAAACAAGAACAACAACTACTAATTCATCAGCCAATATATTTCCGAAAAGTCGAAAACTAAGTGATAAAGGTTTTGTGAAATCTTCTAGGATGTTAATTGGTAAAAGTATTGGAGTTGGTTGAATGTATTTCCCAAAATAACTCAAACCTTTTTTTGTAAGACCCGCATAGAAATATGCCACTGACGTGGGTAAAGCTAAAGCAACAGTAGTGTTTATATCATTCGTGGGCGCAGCTAACTCACCGTGAGGTAACTGTATGATTTTCCGAGGTAAAAGAGCACCTGACCAGTTAGAAACAAAAATAAATAAGAACATAGTTCCAATAAAGGGAACCCAAGGACCATATTCTTCTCCAATCTGAGTTTTACTCAAGTCTCGAATGAATTCAAGGACATATTCGAAGAAATTCTGACCGTCGCCCGGAATGGTTTGTGGATTCCGAACAGCTATGGTAACTGAACCCAATAAGATAGCAATTACGACCCAAGAAGTGATAAGTACTTGGGCATGGACTTGTAAACCTCCTATTTGCCAATATAAATGTTGGCCTACTTCTACACCCGATATATCATATAGCCCTTTGAGTGTGTTAATGGAACATGGTATAACATTCATATTGTCCTCTGACAGAAATCAAACTTCAAAAAAAAAAAAAAGAATTATTTTGATTCAACCATCTCTTTCTTAACTGACCCACTTTAATCATTAATCGTATATTTAGGATACTAAGTAATCACATAATATCCCCAGCCCCAGCTCGAGTACTTTTTTTATCTTTTTTTTTTGAAATCCAGGAATAGTAACCGACCCAATAAAAAAAATCTATGGAGTTTCCCGAAGAAATTGACTTATCTTATTATTATTAATCATAATCAATGATTTCTTATATAACTAGAACGACCTTCACAAATTGCGGATACTAATTTGTTAAGAATAAATCGGATAGAAGCGATAGTGTCATCGTTGGCTGGAATCGAAATATCTGCGAGATCTGGGTCACAATTTGTATCGATTAAACAAATCGTCGGAATCTCCAAAATGACACATTCTCGAAGAGCCGTATATTCTTTTTGCTGATCAACAATAATTACAATATCGGGTAACCCTGTCATATATTTGATCCCACCCAGATATGTTTGCAAGGTAGATAATTGTCTCTTCAACATTGCTGCATCCCTTTTGGGGAGACGGTTGAGTTTCCCCATCTTTTGTTCGGCTCTTAAATCCCTGAACTTTTGAAGTTTCGTTTCCGTATTGGACCAATTCGTTAACATACCACCAGGCCATTTTTTATTAACATAATGGCACCGAGCCTTTATTGCAGCGGATGCTACTGAATCAGCTGCTTTTTTTTTTGTACCAACGATTAAAAAGTGTTTTCCTCTACTTGCTGCATCAAAAACTAAATCACAGGCCTCTGATAAAAAACGCGCAGTTCTCGTAAGATTTATAATATGACTACCTTTATGTTTTGCGGAGATGAAAGGTGCCATCCTAGGATTCCATTTCCTAATACCATGACCAAAATGAACTCCTGCTTCCATCATCTCTCCCAAATTAATGTTCCAATATCTTCTTGTCATTTTTCCCCACACTTGCTCTTTGCTTTGTTTTTAAAAACAAAGAGACGAGGTATCTGAAATAAATAATTGTTCCGATGGAACTTTCTACCGAGGATTGACCGTTGAAACACGATCCAAACCATTAATTCTTTTTAATTCATTATGATCTTTATTATCAAATAAGAAAATTGGACTAGATAATTAAATTATACATAATTAAAAAAAAATGAGTCTCCTTTTAGGAATCATTAAATCGTGTAAATGATTGTTCTGATGTCTCATGGAAATTGTTTGGGACACAAGAACTAAAAAATTCTCTATGGTGAAATAAGATATCTCTCATCTTTCCTTCGAACAAATTCTTCTTTTTGATTTCAAAATGAATGTTTTTGTCTTGCCTTGAATGATGCACTAATTTTTTGAATCCGGTACCAACAGGTATAATTACCCCCAGAACAACATTTTCTTTCAGGCCTTTCAACCAATCAATACGACCTCGTAGAGCAGCTTTTGCTAAAACTCGAGCAGTTTCTTGAAAACTAGCTTCGGATATGAAACTTTGAGTATTAAGAGATGCCCTCGTTATTCCCAATAAGATTGCTCGATAACAGATCGCTTCATCCAAAACACGCCCTGCTCGTTCCGCGCGCAACAATCCAATTAGTTCCCCGGGTGAAAAAACATTAGACATTCCATCTTCTGAAACCAACACTTTTGATGTTACTTGACGTACAATAATCTCTATATGTCTATTATGAATCTGTACCCCCTGAAATCGATAAACCTTTTGGATCTTATTAACCAATGAGATACGGCTTTGGACGATGGTTAGCTCCGTGCTAATCAAGAATCCCCAAGGGATTCCGAGAATTCTTGATATACGTTCATTCCAACCTTTAACCCTCTTTTCGAGATTTATCGATATTGAATCAATCGAACGCACTTCTAACACTTGTTCCACTTTTGGAAGACCTTGCGTTATGTCACCAGATCTTGATTTTTCATATATAAATGTAACTAATGTATCTCCCTCGTGAAGGGTTTCTCCATAATGACCATGAACCGTTGCTCCTGGAGTAGCCAAATAGGGCTTGGCTGATCTTATTACTAAGTAGTCAACATGAGCAATTAAAACTTGACCGGATTTTTTCTGTGATCCGTATTTGAATAGACATACATTTTCACAAAAAAATTGTCCAAGGCTAATAATTGTGGATGCCTCATCACAATAATCGTGGTGGAGAAAACGCCAATTTAAATTGAATGGATTAAAAATGATGTTACTGCACGGATCGGGATTATAAATCCCCCTATTTTCATCTATTAAAAAAGATTTAAGTACTTGGAAAGTCTGACTAAATTTGTTAAGTAACAAATATTTCTTTAACAAAATCTGATTATAAGTTATTAGATGGCAAGATGAATAAAAATTCGCAATTTTGAGTACTACTGTACCTAAAGGGCCTAACAAATCCCTAATTGGAATTATAGGATCCGCTTTAGTTGATTCTTTTGTCACATTGTTATATTTCAAACCATTGAATGGACCAATTCGAGAATAGTTGGATGATAACAAAATTTTCAAAGATTGGCATTCCTTATTTCGATTCAACAACGTACCACTAGTTCTTTTATGTTTGGTAAGTGATTGAATCTTTACCTTGGAATAAAAAGGATTAATATTGGTGTAATTTAATCTATTATGTTTAATCAATCCTGAACCCCCCATACAATTTCTTTTTCCGGTATACGAAATAGGGGACTTGGCTAACTCAATTCTTATGAAATCACAAATTAGATCATTTGTCCTTATTTCAACAAAAGAAGCATGAACCCCCTCTATAGAACCATTTTGTTCTTGGTCCCAATTCAATACTAAGCAAGTCCGAACTAATTGAATGCTTGTGTGATAAATTCCTCGAATTGGCTTGCCGTTTCCATAAAGGATATAATTGACAACTCTAAGTTGGACATTATCCTCTTCCTGCAAAAGATCCTGGGGAAAAAATGTTGCTAAATTGATCCCATCCGCTGTGACTACGGGTCGAACCGAAACAAAATACTTTTTCTTAGTAGGTGTGATCCGTTGGACATAAATCCAATTTTTCAATTTTTTTGATTCCTTAGAATTTATTTTTCCCCTTCCCGGTGGTATTAAGATGCCGCTGTGCCTGGATATCTTATCTGTCTCTCCAGGAAAATGGATATCCCCAGAAAATATTTTGAGTTCAATACTTTTTTTTTTTCTCTCCACTCGGACCAATCCACCTACTCGGCTTCTTGTATTTAAAGTGAGTAGTGTATCTACTCCAATAATACTATTGTTCCGGACCATTATCAACGAAGATCCAGGTAAGACATGCACTTCTTCGGGAATGAAAAAGAATCGATCTACTTTCATTTGGTATTTTGGACTAAATTCTTTTGCTCCTCGATATTCAATCAAATCCTCTTTTTTGACGATTGAATCGACCTCTACAGTCCCATATTTAGTAATTCCTGAACTGTTTCTTCGGTATCGGGGATCGTCAAAATAAGCAAGAATACTATTTCTACGTAAAATACCATTTTGGGGTATTTCAATCGAAACACCAAAACGGGGTATTAGTTCTTTCTCGCGCTCTTGATCATATTGTAATGGAATGATCAATCTATTTCTTCGCCTCTTCGCCAAAAAATCAGAACTTTCATGGAGAATAGAAGGATATTTTAAATTCCAATGACCGTTGGATATGCTTCGATCAGGTCTTGAATAATCAAGAGTCCTCTCGTTTTTTTTACTAGAAGAATCCGAACTAAACAATTTTTGTCTCGCTGTATCATTAGCTACTGATAGGTCAGAGATATATCTTTCTTCGAGAGAAAAAGAATGAACATTTATTTGATCTTGATCCTTGTGGAGAGAAAAACACACAATACTGGATCTGCACGTATCTACTGCTAATATCCATAAATGACTTGTTTTTGGTAATAGATGAACATTGCCATAAGTATATTCAGGTGCATGGTATACATCGGTACTCCAGTGCATTTCTCCCTCTGATTCAGAATAAATATGTTTTCGAACCTTCTCTTTAAAATTTAAAGTGGATGTTCCGGCACGAATCTCAGCAATCACTTGTTCTGATTCTACGTATTGATCATTTTGAACAAAAATCAAACTTTTTTGGGGAATATTTACATTATGGATAATATCCTGACTTTCAATAGTTACATACAGGTCTATAGAACATAGAAAAGCAGGATGTCCATGACGGGTACGCGTGGGATGAACAAAATCCTCATTGAATTTTATTTTTCCATTAAAGGGAGCTCGTACATGTTTGGCAGTACCGCCCGTGAATACTCCGCCGGTATGAAAAGTTCTTAATGTTAGTTGAGTCCCCGGTTCCCCAATTGACTGACCCGCAATAATACCTACAGCTTCTCCCAATTCGACCAGGTCACCGTGAGTGGGACTCCGGCCATAACATAATTGACATATCCAAGATGTACTCCTGCAAGTAAATGGAGTTCGAATATGAATATATATTGGTTGTGCTCGAAAGGCTATGAATCGATTGACAAGTCCAATCCCAATATCTTGATTTCGGGCGGCAATGCATCGTGGACCTATATATATATCGTCTGTTAATACACGACCAATTAGTGTTTGGATAAAAATCCGTTCCGTCATCCCATTTTTGGGACTTACGGAAATACTTCGAATAGT